GAGATAGAGTTTTAGAGTTTACCTTTTTTTAGCGCTTAACTTTTCAGTGTTCAAAAATTATTCGCATAAACATAAAAAGGGGACATTTTTACCCATTTGTTAGTCGAATTCGTCGAATACGCTTGAAGTGCGTAAAACAAAAGGGCTTGTTTTTATTAAGCACATGAGGACTATCCGCATATCACTTATCCCAGTTCCACTTGGAGTAACGCGGGTCCGTGCTAGGCTATATCATAATTTCTATTTGATATTAAATAAATATATTCAATGAAAAATTGAAGCACGCAAATTACCTTAATTCCTTGTGGGCATCTCATATATATATAAATAAGATAAGACCCCAGATTCGGTATATCTGTGTAACAATTTTTGTTCTAGGGTTTACATATATACATAATTGTTGTTATACTTGAAATTCAAAAGGATTTATTATTGAAAATTCTTGATACTGATTAGTTGTGTATCAATTGAGTTTTCTTAGGCCATTAAGGAAACACAATTTAAAATCTAAGAAAGAACTTTTCATGAATTACCAGTCAACAGTTAACGGGTCCAATTTGATTTTGACTGAATTTTTTATTGTGTGACTCCAATTTTTCTTTCAATAAAAAAAAAGGGGGAGAGAAATTTAATTTTTAGGCGTTGTGTGTTTTGATAATTGTTTGAGATACTATACAATTAAGAGAAGGGCCCGGCTCCAATCAAAAAAGGGAGGGTTTTTAGTTAAGGAATATTTCCATTTATTTTTCTCGTTTTGGCGGCATGGCCGAGTGGTAAGGCGGGGGACTGCAAATCCTTTTTCCCCAGTTCAAATCCGGGTGTCGCCTGATCAATAAAAACCCGAAAGCCCTTTGCTTGATTTTAAGAATCTGGAGATTAAAAAACTGCCAATCCTTGCGCCTGGGATTTTTAGTATAGGAAGGACTAGTCTATCAAGACTTCCAGTACTAATGTACTGTCTAATCACCGATTCTTGAATTATATAGTTGAGTGGGGAATTATTAGTTGTTGAAAGGATGTAAGATGCTTTGTATACATACTCACGAGAATTTATGAGTGCTTAGATATTCAATCAATATTGGATGAATAATTGGCTTCGTTCAGAATCTCTTTTTGACTCTGTACTATTGATTCCATTATTATTAGTAATCAATAATAAAAGAGTTTCTTCATATTTGGGGCATAATTCACATGGATATAGTAAGTCTTGCTTGGGCTGCTTTAATGGTAGTCTTTACATTTTCCCTTTCACTTGTAGTATGGGGAAGAAGTGGACTCTAGGGTAATTACTAATTGAATTGAGTTGAGTAATCAAACTGTATTAATAGTTTCATAATCCTTCTGCAAAGCGTTTTTCAAATATCTTCATTTTTGAATTCTACTAATTAAATGATTCCCATCTTCGTATTTTGAAACTAAACGGAATACGCATGATATGCCATTTTTTCCAACCAAATTCGAAATAGAGTATTTAGGCGAACTAGCTCTTAACAGAATTATATATTATATAAATATTACATACAATAAGGAGCAACCGAACCCCTTTTTATTTGTTTCTCGCTTTACTGTTCAAAGAGGAAGTCGATCTGTTATTATGTAGATACGTACTTTACCTTATATCTTTATATCGAGGGAAACACCAATAGAGTGTTTGTTTGTCCAACGAAGTACTACGCATAAAATTGTTTGAATCATCTGTCAACGGCTAAATCAATTATTCTTTGCTTTGTCGGAATGCTAAAAAAAAATGACTAGGTTTCTTTTACATAATCTATTCGATGCCCATACCATATCTTCTTCCATGGATTTGATTGTTTCGTCCGATCCTGGAATCCATATTCGAAATAAATGAAATCATAATAAAACGAGTAATTAGAACCGTAAGACATAAGATAAGAGTAAAGGTGGGCAGTCAATTATATTGATCGAAGTTGGTCTAAATCAAATGGATGTACCAAAGTAAAGAACTCGAATTGGGGTACTATGTATATTACACATATGGGAGTTATATGTACATGTATCAATATACAGATTACGGAGTGATCTACATTAAGCCATCTTTCTTTATACAGTCCAACTTTAGACTTTAGAATTTTATATAATAATTTGATAGTAGTACACTAATAAATAGTGTGGTAGAAAGGTTCCTATATTCCTTTCTACCATACTATCAAATCAAATCTCATATACGTCTGATTTTAATTCGCTCATTTTATTTAAGACGTGGAATTTGAATCCCTTTCTTCCATTATTGATAAGAACTCAGAAGTCAAGCTTGATTCAAATTAATCGTTTTGACTGACCGTTTTTACGTAAATGATAAGTAAAAAAGCAGTAGGAACTAGAATGAACAGTGCAGTAGCAATAAATGCGAGAATATTTACTTCCATAATTTCATTGTTTTTTTACTTCATAGTTAATAACTCGGGATCTAATCCCATAGAGATTCTAAATCTTTATCCTGTAAATTCAATGGGAGAAATACATCCCGATGATATTGAATCAGATCAATATCATTGAATAACAATATCTGAGCTATCAAATCTATTCATCATCGAGAATGGAATAGTATAACATAGGAAGATCTTTTATCCATACGGAATTAAAACCTAATAAAAAATGGAATTCCTGATCCAATTAAGAATCTCATTGAATTATTATTCTTTATCCATTCGTTCTTTTCTATAACCTACCGTCTTATTTAATAGAATAATATAAAAATAATATAATATGATAAAGTATCATCTGGCCCATCTTCCGCTTCCATTGGTCAAAAATCCAACCAAAATAGTAGAAGTAAAGAAGTAAAATGGAAAAAATAAGAAGAAAAGATCGAATATTTCGATAAATACAATCGATAAATTAAATCAAAAATGAACTCTTTTTTTTAGTTTGTTCTTTCTTCGATAGGACCTTACCCGGAAATAAAAAAAGATCATTCCCTCACTAAGAGAAGAGGGGGTCTATCTTTTCTTTGTTTGATCTTTCTTTTCTTAATTAAAACATTCCTCTCTTTCCTTGAATCGGCCCTGGGACACATATATCCAAAATGAAGTGTGTAGTTTGAATGATATAAATAGATTGTTTCCTATTAGTAATTTAAGTTATCCAAAATTGGAGCTATAAAGCGGCTTTAATATGAATGAAAAGCATTTTCATTTTATCGAGGTAACTATGTGAAAAGTGCATTTTTTATCGTACAATAAACGAATCAAAATTTGTGTATATGCTCTGGTGAAAACATATATAAGTATTCGATTCCCTTCCACGGGTCAGGAGCAATCGAAAAAACCAGACAAGGATTTCTTTTAATCCTAACTAAATAGAGTGCTACCTACAATTGTACCAATTCACATATGCCTATCCCCCTCGGTACTAATTGAAGTAATTGAAATTGTCGCATTGTATTTTCTCAATAAAAAAATTATAAACGGAAAAAAAGGACCCTATGGGAATTAGATCCCGCTCTATGCCCTTTGACAGAAAATAAAGAAATGAATTGATGGAGTCATCGGATACTAGGTCGGGACTGACGGGGCTCGAACCCGCAGCTTCCGCCTTGACAGGGCGGTGCTCTGACCGATTGAACTACAATCCCAGAGAAATAAGGTATACAGCATACATATTATTAATGATTTGATTAAGACTAGTTTCATTTAGAATCGTCGTATTGTAACAGAGAAAGGAGTTATTGGTATATTAATATCCACATAGATATGGACTTTAGTGAGAGCGACATGGATTACTAGAAATCCTACTGTCAAATCGTGTTAAATCAATTGATAATAAAATTTTTCAATGAAAAAAATATTTTGATTCGTTAATTCTTGTCCTATATTTTCGGATTATGATATGAATCTAGATAATTCAAAAAATGAAGAATAAATATATGGGTACAAAAACAAATAGGATATAAAATGAATTCTTTATTCATTTATTCACCAGGCAAAAATTCTTATATTATGTAATCTCATGATGGATCGGTGAATTCTTGGGCCGAGCTGGATTTGAACCAGCGTAGACATATGCCAACGAATTTACAGTCCGTCCCCATTAACCACTCGGGCATCGACCCAGGAAGAATCAAGTCTAGACTTATTGATAATACATGATCAACCTCCTTTCGTAGTACCCTACCCCCAGGGGAAGTCGAATCCCCGCTGCCTCCTTGAAAGAGAGATGTCCTGAACCACTAGACGATGGGGGCATATCTGCCCAACCGATATCATACTGTATATATTCATAGTATGAATAGTTTTTTGTAATTGTCAATATAATGTAATGATGTGACTAAATCCGAATAAGTTTTCTACCTTTCCTTTCGCGATTCCGATACAATTTTTTTATTCATGGTTCATGAATCCATATATAAAAATTGTATATATAAAAATTGTATGTATATATAATTGTATGTATATATATATATATTATATTCTATTTATATATATGGATTCTATATCATTAGAATGGATATTACATTATAAAATAATGTGAATGTGTTAGAATTAATAATTAAAATTAATAATTAATTAAGTATAGGATCCCTAGATTTGTCCGACAGAAAAGCCATTCCTTCACGCATCGATTCACGCATTGTTAAGATGAGATATTCTTAGCTTACAGCTAGGAAATTAAGAAACGATAGAAAGTTTCTTTTTTTCTAAGAGCAGAGCTTGTATTTCAGGTACGAGTTGAATCTTTTCATTCCATACATTACATGATTTGATCACATATCAAATATCTTTGATCTATTTCAATTTGTGTATTAATTAAGCGAATCTCGTTGTGATAGGAGTCAATAAAAGAAAATAAAAAGTAATTAGGTTTTAGCCTAGACTGACTCAAAAAAAAAGATATTGCCGAATGAGACACTATGAGCCTACTGTATGCACCTATGTAATGTAATATGTAGGTATATAATGTATATGTCTTCACATTGTCTCATTTAGGAATGGAATAAAATAGGCCCTTTTAACTCAGCGGTAGAGTAACGCCATGGTAAGGCGTAAGTCATCGGTTCAAATCCGATAAGGGGCTTTTTCCACAAAACTCTAGTTTCAATCTTCATTTTTTAGTGGATAATAGGGATATTTATTTTATTAGAATGAGTTAATTAAATAAATATTATTTAAATATAATGAGATAGTTATAGTATTAAATATAGTGATTATAAAGTTGAGCATTTGTTCATTATAATGATAAATCACCCCACTTATTGGAAGGACAACTATGTCACTACAGGTTATATTCCTACTCAACTCAGGTTTCATTATTCCATATTTTTGGTTCGAGGACATAGATATTCTACCTACTCAACCCCAATTATGAATCGCCAAATATTCCTACTTTTCCGTTATTCCAATCAAATCCATCATAAATATAAGAAATCAAAAAAGGTAAGTGGACCTGACCCATTAAATCATGACTATATCAGCTATTCTGATATTCAAATTTGATAGAGATAGAATTGTAGCCTCGGAATTTTTTTTCATTTCCGTTAGACATTTTTTTTCATTTCCGTTAGACTACGTCGCAAGAATTTAGAATTTGTCGATATTTCCGATTAAATCTTTTATAGATCGGGTCGTGGCTTTAATGTACCAAATATTTACATATTGATGCATCCTATATTTTTGTTTCGACAATGGGATGGATAACGAGAACGGATAAAGATATTTGAATTTCCAGTCCACTATACCACTATACAGTATATAATAGTATTTAATTTACTATTTAATATTGCATATCATATTTCATTTAGAGGCAGGGGGAAAATAGGGAATTTCCCCTCTTTTTCTGACAACAACAAGGTAAAGTAAATAAGCAAATAGTCCATTTTTTTGGCTTGAACCATTCAAAAATATATTCTATTCTGGAGTTTTCGATTCATCTGAAGGAAAAAGAGGAAATAAATAAAAAAATTTTCAACTTTTTAAAAAGTTATATTTTTAAAAAGTTATATAAATTATATATGGTACTGTAGTCGTTTAATATACTATAGAATAGAAATAAGTTGGAAGAATCCATAGAGATATTTATTGATTGATCTTTTCTCAATATCACAAACAAGATCAAAAAATAAGATTTGTTGGTGGAGCGGGTGTAAATAGGAGGAGCAACTGGTGGTGGGAGCGGGGATCATTTGTTCATAGCATAGGTCTTTCAAAAAATTCATCTGAGTCATAAGACAATTCAAGATTCAGATAGTTATTCAGAATAAAAGAAGAAAAAATAATAGAATCGAGCTCATGGATTTACCTAGGTCGGTTTATGACTCAATAGAAACGAGAAGGATTTTTTTATTCGAAACCCATTGGAAGCGACAGTGGACGAGGAATCATACATAAGTGATTGAACTCTCGTATGCCCTGAAAATGCTATGAGGTGTTCGAAAATGGTTGAAGTAGTTGAATAGGAGGATCACTATGACTATAGCCCTTGGTAGATTTACCAAAGATGAAAAGGATTTATTTGATACTATGGATGACTGGTTACGGAGAGACCGTTTCGTTTTTGTAGGTTGGTCTGGTCTATTGCTCTTCCCTTGTGCCTATTTTGCTTTAGGGGGTTGGTTCACAGGTACAACCTTTGTAACTTCATGGTATACCCATGGACTGGCCAGTTCCTATTTGGAAGGATGCAATTTCTTAACCGCCGCAGTTTCGACCCCTGCTAATAGTTTAGCCCATTCTTTGTTGCTACTATGGGGTCCTGAAGCACAAGGAGATTTCACTCGTTGGTGTCAATTAGGCGGTCTATGGACTTTTGTTGCTCTCCATGGCGCTTTCGGACTAATAGGTTTCATGTTACGTCAATTCGAGCTTGCTCGATCTGTTCAATTGCGACCTTATAATGCAATCGCATTCTCTGGTCCAATTGCTGTTTTTGTTTCTGTATTCCTGATTTATCCATTAGGTCAATCTGGTTGGTTCTTTGCACCTAGTTTTGGTGTAGCCGCTATATTTCGATTCATCCTCTTCTTCCAAGGATTTCATAATTGGACGTTGAACCCATTTCATATGATGGGAGTTGCCGGCGTATTGGGCGCTGCTCTGCTATGCGCGATTCATGGTGCTACCGTGGAAAATACTTTATTCGAAGATGGTGACGGTGCAAATACATTCCGTGCTTTTAACCCAACTCAAGCAGAAGAGACTTATTCAATGGTCACCGCTAACCGTTTTTGGTCCCAAATCTTTGGGGTTGCTTTTTCCAATAAACGTTGGTTACATTTCTTTATGCTATTTGTACCAGTAACCGGTTTATGGATGAGTGCTCTTGGAGTAGTCGGTCTGGCCTTGAACCTACGCGCCTATGACTTCGTTTCACAGGAAATCCGTGCAGCGGAAGATCCTGAATTTGAGACTTTCTACACCAAAAATATTCTTTTAAACGAAGGTATTCGTGCTTGGATGGCGGCTCAGGATCAGCCTCATGAAAACCTTATATTCCCCGAGGAGGTTCTACCACGTGGAAACGCTCTTTAATGGAACTTTAGCT